GCTAGCGTAGCTTAAAATTAAAGCATAGCACTGAAGATGCTAAAATGGACCCTAAAAAGCCCCGCATGCACAAAGGCTTGGTCCTGACTTTACTATCAGCTTTAGCACAACTTACACATGCAAGTATCCGCAGCCCTGTGAGGATGCCCTTAATTCCCCGCCCGGGGACGAGGAGCAGGCATCAGGCACTAATATTTTTAGCCCAAGACGCCTTGCCACGCCACACCCCCAAGGGAATTCAGCAGTGATAAACATTAAGCCATAAGTGAAAACTTGACTTAGTCAGTGCTAAGAGGGCCGGTAAAACTCGTGCCAGCCACCGCGGTTATACGAGAGGCCCTAGTCGACAGACACGGCGTAAAGGGTGGTTAAGGAGAGAAGAAATTTTAAAGCCAAAGAGCCTCTTGGCCGTCACACGCTCCTGAGTGTTCGAAACCCAATAAACGAAAGTAGCTTTAACATACCCACCTGACCCCACGAAAGCTAAGAAACAAACTGGGATTAGATACCCCACTATGCTTAGCCGTAAACCTAGACGTTATCACACAACAAACGTCCGCCAGGGTACTACGAGCGTTAGCTTAAAACCCAAAGGACTTGGCGGTGCCTTAGACCCCCCTAGAGGAGCCTGTTCTAGAACCGATAACCCCCGTTAAACCTCACCACTTCTAGCCATTCCCGCCTATATACCGCCGTCGTCAGCTTACCCTGTGAAGGACTAACAGTAAGCTAAATGAATATGCCCCAAAACGTCAGGTCGAGGTGTAGCGCACGAAGTGGGAAGAAATGGGCTACATTTTCTATTATAGAACACTAACGAACAGTACCCTGAAAAATTACTCGAAGGAGGATTTAGTAGTAAAAAGGAAATAGAGCGTCCTTTTGAACCCGGCTCTGAGGCGCGTACACACCGCCCGTCACTCTCCCCTGTCACACAGCAACAAATGTTCCTAACACCAAAGCACCGACAAGGGGAGGCAAGTCGTAACATGGTAAGTGTACCGGAAGGTGCACTTGGATCAAACCCAGGGTGTGGCTGAGATAGTCAAGCATCTCCCTTACACCGAGAAGACATCCATGCAAACTGGATCACCCTGAGCCAAACAGCTAGCTTAACCATCAAATCAACCTAACAACATAAATAACATAACACAAACCTAAATTAATAAACTAAACCATTTTTCCACCTTAGTACGGGAGACGGAAAAGGTAATTTTAAGCAATAGAAAAAGTACCGCAAGGGAAAGCTGAAAGAGCAGTGAAAAAGCCCATACAAGCACAAAAAAGCAGAGCCTAGACCTCGTACCTTTTGCATCATGATTTAGCCAGTACTGCACAAGCAAAGCGACCTTTAGTTTGAAATCCCGAAACCAAGTGAGCTACCCCGGGACAGCCAAATGGGCCAACCCGTCTCTGTGGCAAAAGAGTGGGAAGAGCCCCGGGTAGAGGTGACAGACCTACCGAACTTGGTGATAGCTGGTTGCCTAAGAAATGAATAGAAGTTCAGCCTCGTACCCCTTTGATTCAACCAAGAAACATCTAAACAAGCAAAAAGAGAAACACGAGAGTTAGTTAAAGGGGGTACAGCCCCTTTAACCAAGGACACAACCTTAAGCAGGAGGATAAGGGTCATATTTTCTAAAACTGCCGCCTCAGTGGGCCTAAAAGCAGCCATCTGGTTAGAGAGCGTTAAAGCTCAAGCGACACAAAGTTTATTATACTGATAAACAACCCTACTCCCCTAATAATATTAGGCCATTCCATGCAAACATGGAAGAGACCATGCTAATATGAGTAACAAGAGGACACAATCCTCTCCCAGCACAGGTGTAAACCAGATCGGACTAGCCACTGGAAATTAACGAGCCCAAAAAAAGAGGGCAATGTTAGCGCAAATAAAACCAAGAAAAACCCACAGCACCTAAAATCGTTAAACCCACACTGGAGTGCATCAAGGAAAGACTAAAAGAAAAGGAAGGAACTCGGCAAACATAAGCCTCGCCTGTTTACCAAAAACATCGCCTCCTGCAAACCCCCATGTATAGGAGGTCCAGCCTGCCCAGTGACTACAAGTTCAACGGCCGCGGTATTTTGACCGTGCAAAGGTAGCGCAATCACTTGTCTTTTAAATGAAGACCTGTATGAACGGCCAAACGAGGGCTTAACTGTCTCCCCTTTCAAGTCAGTGAAATTGATCTGCCCGTGCAGAAGCGGGTATAAGAATACAAGACGAGAAGACCCTTTGGAGCTTAAGGTACAAACCCAACTATGTTAAACAACTTATCAAAAAAGTATAAACCTAATAGAATGTGGAATTTTACCTTCGGTTGGGGCGACCGTGGAGAACAAAAAATCCTCCAAGTGGATTGGGACTAAACCCTAAAACTAAGAAAGACACTTCCAAGTCACAGAAATTCTGACCAATTATGATCCGGCCCCCTGGCCGATCAACGAACCAAGTTACCCTAGGGATAACAGCGCAATCCTCTCCAAGAGTCCCTATCGACGAGAGGGTTTACGACCTCGATGTTGGATCAGGACATCCTAATGGTGCAGCCGCTATTAAGGGTTCGTTTGTTCAACGATTAAAGTCCTACGTGATCTGAGTTCAGACCGGAGCAATCCAGGTCAGTTTCTATCTGTAAAGTCATTTTCCCCAGTACGAAAGGACCGGGAAAATAAAGGCCCATGCTAAAAGCACGCCTTACCCCTAATTAATGAAAACAACTAAATTAAGTAAAGGGAGGACCCAAAATACTTGCCAAAATAAGGCCACACTAAGATGGCAGAGCATGGTAATTGCAAAAGGCCTAAGCCCTTTCAGCCAGAGGTTCAAATCCTCTTCTTAGTTTATGCTAAACACTCTGCTTACCCACTTAATTAACCCACTTGCATATATTATCCCCGTCCTGCTAGCCGTAGCCTTCCTCACACTTCTTGAACGAAAAGTCCTAGGATATATACAACTACGAAAAGGCCCAAATATTGTAGGCCCTTACGGCCTGCTTCAACCAATCGCCGACGGAGTTAAACTATTTATTAAAGAGCCAATCCGCCCATCTACGTCATCCCCACTTCTGTTTTTAGCAACCCCAATACTTGCACTGACCCTGGCTATAACCCTGTGAGCACCAATACCCATACCACACCCAGTCACTGACCTAAACCTGGGCATTTTATTCGTTTTAGCCCTATCAAGTCTAGCAGTGTACTCTATTTTAGGCTCAGGATGGGCATCAAACTCAAAATATGCACTAATCGGGGCCCTCCGAGCCGTCGCCCAAACAATCTCTTACGAAGTAAGCCTAGGATTAATTCTACTTTCCATTATTATTTTCTCCGGAGGCTATACACTACAAATATTTAATGTTACACAAGAAAGCATTTGACTACTAATCCCCGCCTGACCACTGGCCGCAATATGATACATCTCTACGCTAGCCGAAACAAACCGTGCACCCTTTGACCTAACTGAGGGCGAATCTGAACTAGTATCTGGCTTTAACGTAGAATATGCTGGCGGGCCGTTTGCCCTGTTCTTTCTGGCCGAATACGCCAACATCCTATTAATAAACACCCTGTCGACCATCCTCTTCCTTGGCGCATCACACACACCACACATTCCAGAACTAACAACAATTAGCCTAATAACTAAAGCTGCACTCCTCTCGACAATGTTTCTATGAGTCCGAGCCTCATATCCGCGATTCCGATATGATCAGCTCATACATTTGGTCTGAAAAAACTTCCTCCCCCTGACCCTGGCCCTAGTCTTATGACACGCCGCCCTCCCAATCGCACTAGCAGGACTCCCTCCACAACTATAGCTGTAAGGAACCGTGCCCGAACTCCCAAGGACCACTTTGATAGAGTGGCTTATGGGGGTTAAAGTCCCCCCAGTTCCTAGAAAGAAGGGGATTGAACCCATACTCAGGAGATCAAAACTCCTAGTGCTTCCTCTACACCACTTCCTACGATAAGGTCAGCTAATTAAGCTTTCGGGCCCATACCCCGAACATGACAGTTAAAATCCCTCCCCTATCAATGAACCCCTACGTACTTGCCATTCTCCTGTCCAGCCTAGGACTAGGAACCACCCTAACCTTTGCCAGCTCCCACTGGCTACTCGCCTGAATGGGGCTAGAAATTAACACTCTAGCAATTACCCCCCTAATAGCACAACAGCACCACCCACGAGCAGTTGAAGCAACCACAAAATACTTCCTAACCCAGGCAACCGCCGCAGCGATAATCCTATTTGCCGCAACAACAAATGCGTGAATAACGGGCGAATGAGACATTAACAACCTATCTCACCCCCTTGCCTCTACAACAATAATCACCGCCCTAGCATTAAAAATTGGCCTGGCACCAATACACTTCTGACTGCCAGAAGTGCTACAAGGGCTTGACCTGCTCACAGGACTAATTCTGTCAACTTGACAAAAACTAGCCCCATTTGCATTAATTATTCAAGTAGCACCAGCCACTAACCCCCTTGTACTTACGTCCCTGGGGCTCCTATCCGCACTAATTGGAGGCTGAGGAGGACTTAACCAAACCCAGATCCGAAAAATCATAGCCTACTCTTCAATCGCACACATAGGCTGAATGATAATTATCCTTCAACACGCCCCCCATCTGACCCTACTTGCACTAAGCACCTACATTCTCATAACATCCACAGCCTTCCTCTCACTAAAAATAGCATCAACCACAAAAATTAATACTCTAACAACGATATGATCAAAAGCCCCAATTCTAGCATCAACAACGGCCCTAACCCTACTCTCACTAGGGGGCCTCCCACCACTGACAGGATTTATGCCGAAATGACTAATTTTACAAGAAATAACAAAACAGGAACTCCCACTCACGGCAACAATTATAGCCCTGGCCGCCCTACTAAGCCTATACTTCTACCTGCGACTATGCTACGCCATGGCCCTCACCATCTCTCCCAACACAACAAATGCCACAACACCATGACGAGCCCAAACAACCCAGTCAACACTCGCCCTGGCCCTATCAACAACAGCTGCCCTAGGACTCCTACCCCTCACCCCAGCCGTCCTAATGCTAGTCACCTAGAGACTTAGGATAAATCAGACCGAGAGCCTTCAAAGCTCCAAGCAGGAGTTAAAATCTCCTAGTCCCTGGTTAAGACCTGCAAGACTCTACCTCACATCTTCTGAATGCAACTCAGACACTTTAATTAAGCTAAGGCCCCACTAGATGAGAAGGCCTCGATCCTACAAACTCTTAGTTAACAGCTAAGCGCCCAAACCAGCGAGCATTCATCTACCTTTCCCGCCGTTAGCCGAGTAAGGCGGGAAAGCCCCGGCAGACGTTAATCTGCGTCCTGAGATTTGCAATCTAATGTGTACTCCACCACGGGGCTTGGTAGGAAGAGGACTTAAACCCCTATCTTCGGGGCTACAACCCGCCGCCTAGCTTCGGCCACCCTACCTGTGGCAATCACACGCTGATTCTTCTCCACCAACCACAAAGACATTGGCACCCTTTATTTAGTATTTGGTGCCTGAGCCGGGATAGTCGGTACCGCTCTTAGCCTGCTCATTCGAGCTGAACTAAACCAGCCAGGGTCCCTTCTCGGCGATGACCAGATTTATAATGTTATTGTTACCGCACATGCCTTTGTTATAATTTTCTTTATAGTAATGCCCATCCTTATTGGCGGATTTGGCAATTGACTTGTCCCGCTGATAATTGGAGCCCCCGACATGGCATTCCCTCGGATAAATAACATAAGCTTCTGACTTCTCCCCCCCTCATTCCTGCTACTCTTGGCCTCATCAGGGGTTGAGGCCGGGGCCGGTACTGGATGAACAGTCTACCCTCCGCTGGCAGGCAATTTAGCCCACGCAGGCGCATCCGTAGACCTAACTATTTTCTCCCTCCATTTGGCCGGCGTGTCATCTATCCTCGGAGCAATTAATTTTATCACGACAACAATTAACATAAAACCCCCGGCCATCTCCCAATATCAGACCCCGCTATTCGTATGAGCCGTCCTTGTAACCGCTGTTCTCCTCTTGTTGTCTCTTCCGGTTCTAGCTGCCGGAATCACAATACTTTTAACAGATCGAAACCTAAACACCACATTCTTTGACCCCGCAGGAGGGGGAGACCCCATTCTTTATCAACACCTGTTCTGATTCTTTGGCCACCCGGAGGTCTACATTTTAATTTTACCCGGATTTGGTATCATCTCTCATGTTGTGGCCTATTATGCAGGCAAAAAAGAACCATTTGGGTACATAGGAATGGTCTGAGCAATAATAGCCATTGGCCTGCTAGGTTTTATCGTCTGAGCCCACCACATATTCACAGTTGGCATGGACGTAGACACTCGTGCATACTTTACATCCGCAACTATAATTATTGCCATCCCAACAGGGGTAAAAGTGTTTAGCTGACTAGCCACACTCCACGGGGGGTCAATTAAATGAGAAACACCAATACTCTGAGCCCTTGGCTTCATCTTCCTCTTCACAGTGGGGGGACTGACAGGAATTGTGCTAGCCAACTCATCACTAGACATTGTTCTGCATGACACATACTATGTTGTCGCACACTTCCACTACGTGCTGTCAATGGGGGCCGTATTTGCCATCATGGCAGCCTTTGTGCATTGATTCCCCCTATTTACAGGATACACCCTCCACAGCACTTGAACCAAAATCCACTTTGGGGTAATATTTGTGGGCGTAAACCTCACCTTCTTTCCCCAACACTTCCTCGGCCTAGCAGGAATACCACGCCGATATTCAGACTACCCAGACGCCTACGCCCTATGAAATACAGTATCCTCTATTGGGTCATTAATTTCGCTAGTAGCAGTAATTATGTTCTTATTCATTTTATGAGAAGCCTTTGCCGCAAAGCGAGAAGTCCTGTCTGTAGAATTAACCGCAACAAACGTCGAATGGCTACACGGATGCCCCCCTCCATATCACACATTTGACGAGCCCGCATTTGTTCAAGTTCAATCAAATTAACGAGGAAGGGAGGAATTGAACCCCCATCTACCGGTTTCAAGCCAGTCACATAACCACTCTGTCACCTCCTTTTAAAGATATTAGTAAACCCGCAAATTACATCACTTTGTCAAGGTGAAATAGTAGGTTAAACTCCTGCATGTCTTAAGCTTAAAGCTTAATGGCACATCCCACACAATTAGGATTCCAAGACGCGGCATCACCCGTTATAGAAGAACTTCTTCACTTTCATGATCACGCTTTAATAATCGTATTTTTAATTAGCACCCTAGTACTCTATATTATTATTGCAATAGCATCAACAAAACTTACAAACAAGTACATTCTAGACTCTCAAGAAATTGAAATCGTATGGACCGTCCTACCAGCTGTAATTCTTGTTATAATTGCCCTTCCCTCCTTACGGATTCTTTATCTTATAGATGAGATCAACGACCCGCACCTAACAATTAAAGCCATGGGGCACCAATGATACTGAAGCTACGAATACACTGACTACGAAAACCTAGGCTTTGACTCATACATAATTCCAACCCAAGACCTTAATCCCGGACAGTTTCGACTACTTGAGGCAGACCACCGGATGGTCGTCCCAATAGAATCCCCAATTCGAGTACTTGTCTCAGCCGAAGATGTACTACACTCCTGAGCCGTCCCAGCCCTCGGAGTAAAAATAGACGCCGTCCCAGGACGTCTTAACCAAACAGCCTTTATTGCCTCTCGCCCAGGGGTGTTTTACGGACAATGCTCCGAAATTTGCGGGGCAAACCACAGCTTCATGCCCATCGTAGTAGAAGCGGTCCCTCTTGAATACTTCGAAAACTGATCATCACTCATACTAGAAGACGCCTCACTAGGAAGCTAAATCCGGACTTCAGCATTGGCCTTTTAAGCCAAAGAATGGTGCCTCCCAACCACCCCTAGTGAAATGCCTCAATTAAACCCCGCCCCTTGGTTCGCAATTTTAGTATTCTCATGACTAGCATTTCTTACTATCATCCCCACCAAAGTAATAAACCACACCTCACCCAATGAACCGGCCCTTCTGGACTCCGAAAAACACAAGACTGAGCCCTGAGACTGACCATGACAATAAGCTTCTTCGATCAATTTGCAAGCCCATCTTATCTCGGCGTCCCCCTAATTGCAATCGCAATCGCCCTGCCATGAATTCTATTCCCCACCCCCTCATCACGGTGAATCAATAATCGCCTAATTACGATCCAAGGATGATTTATCACCCGATTTACCAATCAACTTATACTACCGTTAAACATGGGGGGCCACAAATGAGCATTACTATTAGCCTCATTAATAGTATTTTTAATCACCATTAACATGCTCGGACTATTACCATATACCTTCACCCCAACGACACAATTATCACTAAACATAGGATTTGCCGTCCCACTATGACTTGCCACAGTTATTATTGGGTTACGTAACCAACCAACGATCGCCCTAGGACATTTGTTACCAGAAGGCACCCCAGCCCCCTTGGTCCCTGTACTCATCATCATCGAAACAATCAGCCTACTCATTCGACCCTTGGCCCTGGGCGTCCGATTAACAGCAAACCTAACTGCCGGACACCTGCTAATCCAACTAATCGCCACTGCCGTGTTTGTCCTACTCCCAATAATGCCGACGGTAGCAATCTTAACCGCCACTGTCCTTTTTCTCCTTACACTCTTAGAAATTGCAGTGGCCATGATTCAAGCCTATGTATTTGTCCTTCTCCTAAGCCTATATCTGCAAGAGAACGTTTAATGGCCCACCAAGCACATGCATATCATATGGTTGACCCAAGCCCATGACCACTAACCGGCGCAATCGGAGCTCTACTAATGACATCCGGCCTGGCAATCTGGTTTCACTTCCACTCAACTATACTTATAACCCTGGGGATAGTTCTTTTACTTCTTACCATATACCAATGATGACGAGACATTATTCGAGAAGGAACCTTCCAAGGCCACCACACACCCCCGGTACAAAAAGGCCTACGCTACGGAATAATCTTATTTATTACATCTGAAGTATTCTTTTTCCTCGGATTCTTCTGAGCTTTCTACCACTCAAGCCTAGCACCTACGCCGGAGCTAGGAGGATGCTGACCCCCAACAGGAATTACAACACTAGATCCGTTCGAAGTCCCACTACTTAACACAGCTGTTCTCCTGGCATCAGGGGTCACAGTAACATGAGCTCATCATAGCCTAATAGAAGGTGAACGCAAACAAGCTATTCAATCCCTCGCACTAACTATTTTGCTAGGCTTATATTTCACTGCCCTACAAGCCATAGAATACTATGAAGCACCATTTACAATCGCAGACGGGGTCTACGGCTCAACATTCTTTGTAGCCACAGGATTCCACGGACTCCATGTTATTATTGGATCTTCATTCCTGGCCGTCTGCCTACTTCGCCAAATCCAATATCACTTCACATCTGAACACCATTTCGGCTTTGAAGCCGCCGCATGATACTGACACTTTGTAGACGTAGTATGACTATTCCTCTACGTATCCATTTATTGATGAGGCTCATGTCTTTCTAGTATTTAAGTAGTACGAGTGACTTCCAATCACCCAGTCTTGGTTAGACCCCAAGGGAAGACAATGAACTTAGTTATTACAATTTTAACCATCACAACCGCCCTCTCCCTAGTATTAGCACTTGTATCTTTTTGATTACCACAAATAAACCCAGATGCAGAAAAACTTTCACCCTACGAATGCGGTTTCGACCCCCTAGGGTCTGCTCGACTCCCATTTTCACTCCGATTCTTCTTGGTAGCAATTTTATTTTTATTATTTGACCTAGAAATTGCCTTACTCCTCCCATTACCCTGAGGAGACCAGCTTCACAGCCCCACCGGAACCTTCTTCTGAGCCACAGCAGTCCTAATCCTGCTTACATTAGGGCTAGTCTATGAATGAGTTCAAGGAGGCCTGGAATGGGCAGAATAGAGAGTTAGTCCAACAAAGACCTCTGATTTCGGCTCAGAAGATCATGGTTTAATTCCATGGCCCTCTTATGACACCCGTACACTTCAGCTTTAGCTCAGCCTTCACATTAGGACTAATGGGCCTAGCATTTCACCGCACCCACTTACTCTCCGCACTACTCTGCCTAGAGGGAATAATACTATCCTTATTTATTGCGCTAGCCCTTTGAGCCATGCAATTTGAATCAACTGCATTTTCTACAGCCCCTATATTGCTACTAGCCTTCTCCGCCTGCGAGGCCAGTGCAGGCCTGGCCCTTCTGGTCGCCACGGCCCGAACCCACGGAACTGACCGCCTACAAAACCTTAACCTACTACAATGCTAAAAGTACTAATCCCCACAATTATGCTATTCCCCACGATCTGATTGTCATCTCCTAAATGACTATGAACAGCAACAACCGCACAAAGCCTACTAATTGCCCTCATCAGCCTTTCTTGATTAAAATGGTCGTCAGAAACCGGATGGTCAGCCTCAAACATCTTCTTGGCCACAGACCCCCTGTCTACCCCCCTCTTGGTACTCACCTGCTGGCTCCTCCCATTAATAATCTTGGCCAGCCAAAACCACATCCGCCTCGAACCAATTAACCGCCAACGCCTATATATTGCCCTCCTGACCTCCCTACAGACCTTCTTAATCATAGCATTTGGGGCTACAGAAATCATTATATTCTATATTATATTTGAAGCCACCCTCATCCCCACATTAATTATCATCACCCGATGGGGAAACCAGACCGAACGCCTCAATGCAGGAACCTACTTCCTGTTTTATACCCTAGCAGGATCACTACCACTTCTAGTAGCCCTCCTCCTCCTCCAGCAAACAACAGGGACTCTCTCAATACTGATTCTACAATACTCTCAACCCCTAACACTTGACTCATGAGGCCATAATATCTGATGGGCAGGATGCTTAATTGCATTTCTAGTTAAAATGCCACTTTACGGGGTCCACCTCTGACTTCCAAAAGCCCACGTTGAAGCCCCAGTAGCAGGATCCATGGTTCTAGCTGCAGTCTTGCTAAAACTAGGAGGATACGGTATAATACGAATAATAACTATATTAGACCCACTCTCAAAAGAACTAGCCTACCCCTTCATTATCTTAGCACTATGAGGCATCATCATAACCGGGTCAATCTGCCTTCGCCAAACAGACCTAAAATCCTTAATTGCCTACTCATCGGTGAGCCATATAGGCCTGGTGGCAGGAGGCATTCTAATTCAAACCCCGTGGGGGTTTACAGGCGCGATTATTCTAATAATTGCCCACGGCCTAGTATCCTCCACACTATTCTGCCTGGCTAACACCGCCTACGAGCGAACCCACAGCCGAACCATGGTATTAGCCCGAGGACTCCAAATAATTTTCCCACTTACAGCAGTCTGATGATTCACTGCTAATTTAGCCAACCTGGCACTACCACCCCTCCCAAACCTAATAGGCGAACTTATAATCATCACCACTCTTTTTAGCTGATCCCCATGAACCATTATGCTCACAGGGACGGGAACGCTGATTACAGCAGGCTACTCCTTATACCTGTTCCTAGTAACCCAGCGAGGACCGACACCAAGCCATGTTACGGGGTTATCACCATTTCACACCCGAGAACATTTACTAATAACACTCCACCTCCTCCCAGTTATCTTACTAGTAACAAAGCCCGAACTCATATGAGGCTGATGCCACTAGTAAGTACAGTTTAACTTAAAACATTAGATTGTGATTCTAAAAATAGAGGTTAAAATCCTCTTACTCACCAAGGAAGGCCAGAGGCAATAAGCACTGCTAATACTTACACCCACGGCTAAATTCCGTGGCTTCCTTACGCTCCTGAAGGATAACAGCTCATCCGTTGGTCTTAGGAACCAAAAACTCTTGGTGCAAATCCAAGTAGGAGCTATGCACCCAACCACCCTGATCTTATCCTCCTCATTAATCCTAGTCATTACAATTCTTATCTATCCCCTACTTACTACACTACACCCGACCCCCAAAGACCCCAACTGAGCAGCAATACATGTAAAAACTGCTGTGAGCACCGCATTCTTCACTAGCCTCCTACCACTTACAATGTTCCTAGACCAAGGAGCTGAAACCATTGTTACCAGCTGACACTGAATGAACACCACCTTATTTGATGTCAATATCAGCTTTAAATTTGATCACTACTCCCTCATCTTTACACCTATTGCCCTCTACGTAACTTGATCTATCCTTGAATTCGCATCCTGGTACATACACTCCGACCCGAACATAAACCGATTTTTCAAATACCTACTTCTGTTCCTAGTGGCTATAATCATTCTCGTAACCGCCAACAACATGTTCCAGCTCTTTGTCGGATGAGAGGGAGTGGGAATTATATCATTTCTTCTAATCGGCTGATGGTACGGACGAGCAGATGCAAACACAGCAGCCCTTCAAGCAGTCTTGTACAACCGAGTAGGAGACATCGGATTAATTATAAGCATAGCCTGAATTGCCATAAACCTGAACTCATGGGAAATCCAACAAATTTTCTACCTATCAAAAACCTCGGACATAACACTCCCCCTAATTGGTCTAATCCTAGCGGCAACTGGTAAATCAGCCCAATTTGGCCTCCATCCATGGCTACCCTCCGCCATGGAGGGCCCCACGCCAGTCTCTGCCCTACTTCACTCCAGCACCATAGTCGTCGCAGGTATCTTCCTACTTATTCGACTACACCCAATCATAGAAGACAATAGCCTGGCATTGACAATCTGCCTATGCCTAGGAGCCCTAACCACCCTATTTACAGCTGCCTGCGCCCTAACACAAAATGACATCAAAAAAATTGTAGCATTCTCAACATCTAGCCAGTTAGGGCTCATAATAGTAACCATCGGACTTAACCAACCCCAACTAGCATTTCTACACATCTGCACTCACGCCTTTTTTAAAGCAATATTATTCCTATGCTCCGGAGCCATCATCCACAGCCTAAATGATGAACAAGACATCCGAAAAATGGGGGGCCTGCAAAACCTCTTACCCCTCACCTCAACCTGCTTAACCGTCGGCAGCCTGGCCCTAACAGGAACTCCATTTTTAGCCGGCTTCTTCTCAAAAGACGCAATTATTGAAGCCCTTAACACCTCTTACCTAAACGCCTGGGCCCTAACCCTAACACTCATTGCCACATCCTTTACTGCTATCTACAGCCTCCGGGTGATTTTCTTTGTCACCATGGGCACCCCACGGTTCTCGCCTCTTTCCCCCATCAACGAAAACAACCCATCAGTAATCAACCCAATCAAACGGCTTGCCTGAGGAAGTATCATTGCAGGACTTATTATTACATCAAACTTTTTACCCTCTAAAACACCTATTATAACCATACCTACAACCCTCAAAATAGCTGCCCTTACAGTAACAGTCGTTGGCCTGCTAATAGCCATAGAACTAACGGCACTAACCAGCAAGCAATTCAAAACCAACCCAACAGCCCCCACCCACCACTTCTCTAACATACTAGGCTATTTCCCCTCAATCATCCACCGACTCATCCCCAAACTAAACCTAGTTATGGGACAATCGATTGCCACACAACTAGTAGACCAAACCTGATTTGAAGCCGTCGGACCAAAAGGAATATCCTCTACACAAGTCAAAATGGCCAAAACCATTAGCGACACCCAACGAGGAATAATTAAAACATATTTAACAATCTTTCTATTCACCACAACCCTCGCCATCCTACTAACAGCCCTTTAAACGGCACGAAGCGTCCCACGAGCAAGCCCGCGAGTCAACTCTAGTACTACAAACAGAGTTAACAACAACACCCACGCACAAATAATTAACATGCCCCCACCAGACGAATACATTATCGCCACACCACTAGTATCCCCTCGTAACATGGAAAACTCCTTTAAACCATCAACAACAATCCAAGACCCCTCATACCAATCCTCCCAAAACAGACCAACCATTGAACCCACACCAAGTAAATAAACTATAACATACCCAGCCACAGAACGATCCCCCCACGCCTCCGGAAAAGGCTCAGCAGCTAAAGCCGCTGAGTAGGCAAATACAACAAGCATCCCACCTAAATAAATTAAAAAAAGAACTAAAGATAGAAAAGACCCCCCATGCCCAACAAGCACCCCGCACCCAACCCCCGCAGCCACCACTAAACCAAAAGCAGCAAAATAAGGAGCAGGATTGGAAGCCACAGCAACCAAACCAACAATCAAAGCCATCAGCAATAATGATACAAGATAAGTCATAATTCCTACTCGGATTCTAACCGAGACCAATGATTTGAAGAACCACCGTTGTTATTCAACTATAAAAACCCTAATGGCAAGCCTACGAAAAACACACCCCCTAATTAAAATCGCTAACAACGCGCTAGTCGACCTACCAGCCCCCTCTAACATCTCAGTGTGATGAAACTTTGGATCCCTACTAGGACTATGTTTGATTACCCAAATCCTCACCGGATTATTCCTAGCTATACACTACACATCTGACATCTCCACCGCCTTCTCTTCAGTGGCACACATCTGCCGAGACGTAAACTACGGGTGACTAATCCGAAATATTCACGCCAACGGGGCATCATTCTTTTTCATCTGCATCTATATGCACATCGCCCGAGGATTATACTACGGATCTTACTTGTATAAAGAAACATGAAACATCGGAGTCGTCCTGCTGCTGTTGGTAATAATAACAGCCTTCGTGGGCTACGTATTACCATGAGGTCAGATATCGTTCTGAGGTGCAACAGTAATTACCAACCTCCTATCCGCAATCCCCTACATAGGAAACGCCCTAGTCCAATGAATCTGAGGGGGATTCTCTGTAGATAATGCAACACTAACACGATTCTTCGCCTTCCACTTCCTACTACCATTTATTGTTGCCGCAGCCACCATCATTCACCTACTATTCCTTCACGAAACGGGATCAAACAACCCGGCAGGCCTAAACTCAGACGCAGACAAAATCTCATTCCACCCATACTTCTCCTATAAAGACTTATTTGGGTTTGTGGTTATACTACTAGCACTTGCACTCCTAGCATTATTCTCACCCAACCTCCTAGGAGACCCAGAAAACTTCACCCCCGCAAATCCACTAATCACCCCTCCCCACATCAAGCCCGAATGATACTTTCTATTTGCTTACGCCATTCTTCGATCAATCCCTAACAAGCTTGGGGGAGTCCTAGCACTTTTATTTTCCATCCTCGTACTGATAATCGTGCCAATCCTCCACACATCAAAACAACGAGGACTAACATTCCGCCCAGTCACTCAATTTCTCTTTTGGGCCTTAATCGCGGACATAATCATCCTGACATGAATTGGAGGAATGCCAGTTGAACACCCATACATCATCATCGGGCAAATCGCATCCGTCCTATACTTCGCACTATTCCTGGTCCTAATGCCTCTAGCAGGATGACTAGAAAATAAAGCACTAGAATGAGCCTGCCCCAGTAGCTTAGTTTAAAGCATCGGTCTTGTAAGCCGAAGATCGGAGGTTAAACCCCTCCCTAGTGCCAGAAAAAAGAGATTTTAACTCCCACCCCTGGCTCCCAAAGCCAGAGTTCTAAATTAAACTATTCTCTGTGCTATATGGTTTAACACATATATGCATGATATTACATTAATGTATTAATACATTAATGTATAATCACCAACTCATTATTTAGACCATAAAGCAAGTACTAAATTTTAGGGTATACATAAAGCATATCATTGACACTCAGAATTTTATTATTGTAAAATGAGTAAGTTCTTGATTCCCTTAAAAATTGTCCTCAAAATTTTCCTTGCATTATTCAATAAACATCTACTAAGGAATAATTAATGTAGTAAGAAACCACCAACCAGTTTATATAATTGCATAATCTGCATGATAGAATCAGGGACAAAAGTGGAGGGTGGTAAATTATGAATTATTCCTGGCATCTGATTCTCATTTCACGGGCATGGGAATGTGAATTCCCCTAATTCAAATCTATACTGGCATCTGATTCATGGTGTGGTCCATATGTCTCGTTACCCACCAAGCCGGGCGTTCTTTTATATGCATAGGGGTTCTCTTTTTGGTTTCTTTTCACCCTCATTTCAGAGTGCGAGCAGGAGTATTAAGATCAAGGTAGAGCATTTTCTTGTTATTAATAATGTAGGTTAATGATTGAATGACATAACATAAGAATTACATTAATTTATCTCAAGTGCATAACATATCCTTACTCAACACAACCTTATACTATATACCCCCTTTTGGTTTCTGCGCGACAAACCCCCCTACCCCCTACGCTCAGTAAATCCTGTTCTCCTTGTCAAACCCCTAAACCAAGGAAGGCTCGACTAAGCGTATCAAAGTTAACAAGTTTTGATAAAATTAACTTATGCCATCACATATTATATATAACATACACATATTTAACTTCACATTTTTTTGCCACAAAAAGCCCAAAATTTAGTAGAAAAAATTTATAAATTATTTCAATACTAAAATTTCAAACACAAATTA